AAAGGGGGTAAAGTGAATTCTTCTCAATATACATACTAGGATTAGGACTATGATACAAGTAATTCCTGACATCTGGTCGAAAAGGAATAGAAAATCTAAAGAGAGGCAAAAGGCTTTTCATAATTTTTTTGACCAGACCAAATTGGGAACAAGAATTTTTTTTCTTCTTTTTTACGAATTTGATAAAGCTAAATAGACAGATCTAAAAATTCATTTCGGATAATTGAACCTTCTCAAACTGTTTCTTTTTAAGAACCAAAAAGATTTGTGCCAAAACAACCGATCCTAAGAAGAACAAAAGGCCTTGGACACGTAATGGATCTTGAAGTACTATTTCCGCATCCCCCTGACCAAATCCACCCACATTAGGATTACTCGTTAATGGTTGATCGAGTTTAATGGATTCGCCTTCTGAAACAAGAAGTTCTAGGCCTCGAGGGATAATATCAATCACTTGGCGTCCATTCGATGCATCCACTATGGTTATTTCGTATCCCCCTTTTTCTTTTCGTAAAATTTTGCTTATTATCCCTCCTGCCGTAGCATTATAAACTGTATTGTTACTTTTGCTACCATCAGGATAAATCTGACCCCTTCCCCTGTTTCCACCTACGTATATAGGATATTTTAAGAAGTGAACATCTTTATTAGTAGCAGGGTCTGGGGCAAGAATAGGAAAGGTTATTTCACTATATTTTTGACCAGGAACAGGACCTATCACAAGAATATTTTTTTTATCGGGGCGATAATTCTGAAAAGAAAGATTTCCTATCTTTTCTTTCATCTCGGGTGAAATACGATCGGGAGGGGCTAATTCAAACCCCTCGGGTAAAATAAGAACAGCTCCCACATTCAAAGCTCCTTTTTTACCATTAGCTAGAACTTGCTTTAGTTGCATATCATAAGGAATTTTAACAACTGCTTCAAATACAGTATCAGGAAGTACCGTTTGTGGAACCTCAATATCCACGGGCTTATTAGCTAAATGGCAATTGGCACATACAATACGCCCAGTTGCCTCTCGTGGATTTTCATAATTCTGCTGGGCAAAAATCGGATATGCACTTGAAATGGATGCCCAAGTTATTATATATATCATGAGTGAGACAGATATGGAGCGAGTAATCTCTTCCCTTATCCAAGAAAAGGTATTTCTAGTTTGCATGGTCCAATCATTTATCCCGAAAATTTCTACAATAAAGTTAGGTAGGTCGATAATATACTTCCCTAGCCACAATTCTGCTATTTACATTTACTGAAAAAAATCCAATTTTTTCCTTGAAATATACAAGGAATCCCTCATGGGTAAAAAGAGTAAAGTAAATACGACTTTGATTTGGTTATGATGTATAAGGTATGAAAGATTAGAATTGGATCAGTGAATCATTTTTTAGTCATTTATTGCATGATAAATCACTACAAGTGACGGAGATACACGATTTAAATAACGAAAGATCCAATATTTAAAAATTGTATCAAGAATGACTGGAAAGGTAGAAACTAGACCAGATAAAATTTGCTCATAATGAGCAAACCCAAAATCTTTGTAAATATAACCAATCATTAGTTCCCAACCGTGAGGCGAATGAAATCCGATACATAAATCAGTTAATAAAAGAATCGAAAAAGCTTTAATTGTATCACTTAAATTATATAGGAATTCTTGAACCCAAGAATTCAGAATAAAAAGCTTTTCCTTACCCCAAAAGGAATAACCACTTAGAATAACGAAAGATATTAGATTTGTCGAGAAGTGCAAGATTGTATGGATACGATACTCATTGTGTATCTTTATGAATTGGATCGTTTCTTTGTGGGTTCCTAGACGAAATTGTTTTAAATCGGTTTCTGTGTATTCCTTTATCATTTCATCGAGCTGGAATAGTTCCTCTAATTGTATGAATTTTTCTAGAACACTTTTTTCTTGAATATTATTCAAAAAAGTTTCGCATTGTCTAGTATTCCACCAATAAGTAATCCAAGTTTTCAAACTTTTATTACAGCAGAGAGAGATCAACCAGGGCAAAAAGACTATAGACGTAAAATAAAAAAAAGGAATGAATGCTTTCTTTTTTGCCATTTTGAATCTGTGAATTGTTAATGAACCTACCTCAGTTGTTGATTCTATTAGATCTAATATTTCTATCGAGCATGAGTTTCGATTCTAATTTGAATAGAATGTATTGAGCCTATGAATCCATTTTCTCTTTTTCTTTTGATTCAATACTTAGTCTTTGCTTTGAATCTAGAAAGAATACAGAAATAGACTCAGAATACACTTCCAATTTGAATCAAGAAAAAATTGGGTTTACAGGATGTTATTCTCCCTTTTTTCGATCAATACTAATTTCGAGACGAAGAAACTTTCTATCAAATATATCAAAAAAAACGAGCATAAAAGAATAGATGAATGTTTAATTGACAAAAAAAAAAAGAAATAAATTCTTTAGTTTTTTCTTCCTACTGCCAAAGCATTTAGTCTTTTAAAATTAATTCATTTCAAAATACTTCAATTGGTACACGCAAGAAATAAGCCAATTCAGCAGCTTTTTGCTCAATTTCTCGTGTAGTAAAATTCTCATCAGTACGAATTAAAGGAATAGCCCCTTGACCTCGAATTTCCATATAAAGGACACGCCGAGCAGAAACACCCTCTTTAACTTCTATTCTGATGGACTGAATATCTTTCATAAGGAATCGTAAAAAGATGCGACGACTTTTTCCAGGAAATCCCCAACGAAAAATACGCACTATTCCTTCTTTTCGGTCGAAAAGATCATAACCACTACCCACATTCCACAAAATAGTGCACCACAAATAGCAACTAATAAAGAGACCTGCGATACCATAGAAAGACATCACAATCCCTTGTGGAAAAAAAATGATTTGCTGAGACGGAAATAACGAGATAACATTTCTACCAAGATAACTGGAAGTTCCAACCAATAAGAATCCTAATGAACCTAAAAATAGGATAAAGGCCCAGCAGAAATTACTTATTTTTCGAGACCCCGTTATAAATTCTATCCATATAGATTCTGATCGCCAACTCATATATATTAGATCCAGTTATACAATTTTTTGGAATTGAGAAAATATGACTTTCCTTTTTTTGTTTTCAAAGTAACTCTCATCAACTATTTTGTTGTGAACCTTTACCTCAGGAGTAATTCATCTAATTTTTTATATCTAAAATAATAAAATCTCCTTCCTTTATATGATCCCCTATAGCTATATACATACAAATAAATACATTGACTTGAATTTCATACATCGGCCCGATGATGATCCATTTTTCAAAAGAGCGCAAATTTTTTTACTCATATAATACATTTACACATGCATAAGAGCTTTTTTTATTTATGTTTGTAGGAATCTATGTGTTATACAATATTCTACCAAATGGGTCTTATCGAATCGAAGTTTTTAAAATAAAAAAAGGAGTGATACGATTAGGTCTCATCCGATCTAAAAAATCTTATTTTTTTGAATATGAAGAAATAAAGAAGCCATTGCAATTGCCGGAAAGACTAGGCCTACTAAAGGCACAAAAATAGAGGGTAAGTTATTGAAAGTTGTCATAAAATGGGTACCTCAATTTAATATTTGTACCTGTTATTGTTATATTCTGAATTCTAAAGATATCTTAAAATATCTTGTATTTTTATTATTTCTATTATATATATTATATAATTATACTAAGTATCTTTAAGTAAATATATATCTAATACTAATATATAACCTAATAGAAATATATAGAATAGAACCTAATAGAAATAGAATCAAAAAATAGGTACAAGAAACGCCAAACTAAATAAATGGACTTATTAATCTTTAAAAATCAAATAGATGTATCATAATCCCCTTGTTAGATTTATTATTCTTTTTGTCTTCTACTTCTAATAGTCATTAATAAAGAAAAAATTTTATTCCATTACAAATTTCTACAAAATTGATTAGAATATGATCCAACAACAGGGAATTTTCGGGAAATGCAAAAAGATGGAAGACTCGCTATAGATCTGTATATATCTCTATTTTATATATCTATACATATGCAAGCAAGGGAGGAAAATGCACTTTGTTTTATTTGTCTAGTCTAATTTGAACTTCCCGAAAGCAAAAAATTGATTTTTTATCTTGTTGATAGAGGTTTACTGAGTAGTAAACAAGAATATCGATAAAAAAATGATTCGAAAGAAAAATGCATTTTTCAGGGTTTTCGTTTAATTCTGATAAACTAACCGTTCTATTTGATTTCATTTTTGTTCAAAGGAAAAAAAGCATGGAGCTGAAATAACTCACTCAGAACACCTTTTAAAGGATTACGTGGTACAATTGCATCCAATAAGCCCTTACGTAATAAAGATTCAGCCACTTGTGAACCTTCAGGCACGGCTTTTTTCAATGTTTGTTCAATTACTCTTTTACCCGCAAATGCAATATAGGCATAGGGTTCGGCAATAATGATATCCCCCAACATACCAAAACTAGCTGTCACCCCACCGGTAGTAGGAGATGTAAGAATTGATATATAGAATAACTTTTTACTTGATTGATAATCACATAAAACCGAAGAAATTTTAGCCATTTGCATCAAACTTAAACTTCCTTCTTGCATTCGTGCTCCTCCGGAAGAACACACTAAAATAAGAGGTAAACATTGATTGGTAGCATACTCGATCAAACGAGTTATTTTTTCGCCTACTACGGATCCCATACTACCCCCCATAAACTGAAAATCCATAACCCCAAGGGCTACCGGAATACCGTTTAGTTGACCTGTACCTGTTTGAACAGCGTCAGTCAATCCTGTCGTTTTTTGAGCAGAGTCAATACGATTTTTATAAGGTTCCTCCCTCGAATGAAATTTAATGGGATCCGCAGAGACCATGTCTTCATCCATAGGATTCCAAGTACCCGGATCAATCGAAAGCTCGATTCTCTCTGAACTACTCATTTTCAAATAATGTCCACATTGTTCACAAACATTCATTTTG